TCACAGTGCAACACTACAAGAGGATGACTTGCAGCGAATACAATTCTCTTACGTTTCTAGGCACTTTCCTGTTTTCGGGGTTTTACGGGGTCAAAAAGTCCAAAAACGTCTTTTTTAAGGGGGTAGGGGGTTTTAGGCTATTTTAGCGTTTAAAATTTTTTATTGATTAAGAAAACGCCAAGGGGTGTAAAGGTAATTATGCTCTAGAAAGAAAAATTAATGGCATTAAAATAATATGTCATTCATGATTGAATGATCAGGTCTTAAGCGGAGTGAGTGTACTGACCTTGATTAAGAATCTGAATATCAGCCGGTGGCAAGGTGACGAAAGGAAAAAAGAGAAAAAAGGCCAATGAGGTAGATCAGGCTAAACTGCCGCAGTACGGAACGTACGAGGATTGTTTAAGCCATGTCGCGTGCCAGGAGACCCATGTTCCGTACAGTCACTAATGCCTGGGAAATATCAGTTATGGGGAATAATTTATTTATGGACCTGAATTAGGAACCAAATGTTCTGGAATGGAACGTAAGTATGTTATACAGTTAAGTCTTAGATTATAATGATTGTTTAAGTGTTATGGTACCGTTTAGGATGGTGGTTACGCTTCGGACGGAACTGTTATTATGAAGTAATGTTGATAAATGTGAAAACGAATAAATTGCCTGAATGCTGTGTATATTTAATGGTAGATTACATATATATCCTGGCTAAATATATATGTATGTATATATATGTACTTATAAAGTTAATGTTAGTTTCCATATTAAGGTTTTAGTAAAATAATTCTTGATTAATTGTAGATCGTGGAGCTCATGTAGCATAATGATTGTAATTAAGTTATGGGGAAATATTAATTAATGGTTTATGTTGTAAATAATTAATGTGGATTATACATATAATTCTATAATGGTTAATATTATATAAGGGGAAAGGGGGGAGGGTAGGGGTAGGTGTGTATGGGGTAGTGTACTCTGGTGTAGTGGGGATAATGTTAGTTAATAGTGTTATGGGTTATGTAGGGAATAATTTAATGTATGTTTGAATAATAAGTCTTATTACATACATATCAAAGAGTAGTTTAAGTAGAATTTTAGCTTTGGGAGTTAAAGATGGGAGTTAGAGTCTCTTCTCTTTGAGCCCAAGGATGGAATTTAACCGTCATGTTCGGCTTACAAGGCCGAAACTTTAGCTTTAAGTTACTAGGGCAGTTGTAGCTAAGTATTTTGTTTTCGATTCAGCCGGATAGCGGCATGAATACTAGAAAAATCAGGAAGTAGAGAATTGAGGCCGCTTGACCAATGGTGATATAGGGGTCTTCTACTGGTTGTCCGCCAATTCAGGTTAGGGTAAGGACGTCCGCTGCAAGGATTCAGAGTGTAATTTTAAATAGCGGGCGGAACGTGGTGCTACGGATTTTGGATGTGTGAAGAAATGGTATAAGTATTAGGATGATGATAGAGAAAAGTAGGGCTAATACTCCCCCTAATTTGTTTGGGATAGAGCGTAAGATTGCGTAGGCAAATAGGAAATATCATTCAGGTTTAATGTGTGGGGGTGTAATTAGAGGGTTGGCTGGGGTAAAGTTTTCTGGGTCATTTAATAGGTTAGGTGAAAGAAGCACTAGTATAGTAATAATTAGTAGTAAAATGATGAATCCTAGGAGGTCTTTAAAGGTATAGTAGGGGTGAAATGGAATTTTGTCAGTATTCGAGATGATTCCTATTGGATTGTTTGAGCCTGTTTCGTGGAGAAAGACAACATGAACTAGTGATGCAGTGGCGATTGTGAAAGGGAGAATGAAGTGGAGGGCAAAAAACCGGGTGAGAGTTGGTTTATCAACTGAAAATCCCCCTCAGATTCATTGTACAAGGGAATCCCCAACATATGGGATGGCTGATAGGAGGTTGGTAATGACAGTGGCACCTCAGAATGATATTTGTCCTCAAGGGAGGACATAGCCCACAAAGGCAGTTATTATGGTAAGTAGGAGTAAAATTACTCCAATGTTTCAGGTTTCTGTATATAAGAAGGATCCGTAGTATAATCCTCGTGCGATGTGAAGATAAATGCAGATGAAAAATAGGGATGCGCCGTTTGCGTGAATGTTTCGTATAAGTCATCCATAGTTTACGTCACGGCAGATATGAGCGACTGAGGAGAAGGCATGATCGATATCAGAGACATAGTGTATAGCTAAGAATAGTCCTGTAATAATTTGTACAGTTAGACATAATCCTAGGAGTGAACCTATGTTTCATCATGATGAGATGTTTGATGGGGTTGGTAGGTCAATAAGTGCGTTGTTAATAATTTTTGTTAGAGGATGGGTTTTACGTAGGGTTGCCATTTGGTTTTTGTAGTTGAGTAACAACGGTGATTTTTCAAGTCATTAGTCTTGGTTAGAGTCCTGGCAAAAATTATGTTATCAATAATAATTTTTTCTGTTATTTTTTTAGTCAGTTTAGCTGCGGTGGCATCTAATCCTTCTCCTTATTTTGCGGCCTTGGGGTTAATGATAGGTGCTGGTGCTGGGTGTGGTATGTTGATGCAGTGTGGTATAGCATTTTTATCCTTAATTTTATTTTTGGTTTATCTAGGGGGTATATTGGTAGTGTTTGCGTACTCTGTTGCATTGACTGTGGAGCCTTATCCGTATGCGTGAGGTTCTTGGGAAGTATTTTCTTATGTGCTAGGATATATATTTTTAGTCATTGTAATATGAGTAATGTTTGTTGAGGATTTTGGGTTGTTTGGCGATGTTGAGGGGTATTATGAAGTTGTGCGGTTATATATTGGGGTAGCAGAGATATATAATGTTGGGGGTTATATGTTGTTAGTTGTAGGATGGACATTAATAATAGCTTTGTTGGTTGTTTTAGAGTTAACTCGGGGCCATTTTCGTGGCTGTCTTCGTGCAGTTAGATGAAGAAGATTAGGAATATTATGGTAAAGAGAGATAGTACTGTGATTAATAAATATGTTTTGATAAGGCCTTTATGGGCATGTGTAATTTTTTGTGCGATGAGAAGTTGTGTATGAGCGATGCCTTTGGGTCCAAGTTTTTCTATTCACAGCTGATCTGATATTTGTGTGGCGGAGGTTTGTCCTAGTAATAATGGCAGTTTGGATATTAGGCGATGGGTGATGAATGAGTAGAAGCCTAATATGTTGGAGAAATTATATGTGAGTTTTGTAGGAATAATTTTGACTTGTTTATTAGTCAGGGAGGCTAGTTCTAATGCTGCTACTAGGCCTAGTAGAGATACGATAAGGGCAGTTAATTTAAGTGTAAGGGGTATTGTGAGTATTTGGGTTTTATTAGGAAGAATATATTGGCATAGGATAAGTCCGGCAATTATGCTTCCTCATGCAAGACGTTTAATAGGATTAGCAATTAAAGGGTTGTTTTCATTAATTGGTGCGAGTGGAAGAGTTCGTGGGTTATTTATTATTACAAAGTAAATGATGCGTAGGCTGTAGACGGCAGTAAATGAGGTAGCAATTAATGTCAATATGAGGGCTCAGGCGTTTAAGTTGGAGGTATTTAGGGCTTCAATAATTGCATCTTTTGAGAAGAAGCCGGCAAGGAAGGGTATTCCTATTAGTGCGAGACTACCAATAGTAAGGCATGAGGAGGTTAGTGGGAGTGTTTTGTGAATTCCTCCTATTTTACGAATATCTTGTTCATTGTTTAGAGAATGAATAATTGACCCAGAACATAAAAAAAGTATTGCCTTGAAGAATGCGTGAGTGCAAATATGAAGAAATGCTAGTTGAGGTTGATTGAGTCCAATAGCGACTATTATTAGGCCAAGCTGGCTGGATGTGGAAAATGCAATAATTTTTTTAATGTCATTTTGTGTAAGGGCGCATGTGGCGGTAAATAAGGTTGTAATTGCACCAAGGCAGAGTGTGGCGGTAAGGATACTAGTATTATTTTCAATAATTGGGTGGAGGCGAATTAATAGGAAAATTCCTGCAACAACTATTGTGCTGGAGTGAAGTAAGGCAGATACGGGGGTGGGGCCTTCTATGGCTGTTGGTAGTCAAGGGTGAAGGCCAAATTGGGCAGATTTGCCTGTAGCTGCTAATAGTAGTCCTGCGGCGGGAAGCGTTGTATCTGTGTTTTTTGTAAGGATAAATAGTTGTTGGATGTCTCATGAGTTTGTGTTGATGAAAAGTCAGAATATTGATAGCATGAGTCCAATGTCTCCTACACGATTATAAATTACTGCCTGAAGTGCGGCTATATTGGCGTCGGCGCGACCATGTCACCACCCGATTAGTAGGAAGGACATAATTCCGACGCCCTCCCATCCAATAAAGAGTTGGAATATATTGTTAGCGGTTACTAAAATTATTATAGCGATTAAGAATATTAATAGATATTTGAAGAATCGATTAATTAAGATATCTGTATGTATGTAGTAGATAGCAAATTCTAGGATTGATCAGGTTACGTATAGTGCAACTGTTATAAAAATTATGGAGTATAGGTCAAATTGAAAGCTAATATTGATTTCTGTTGGTGGGATGGAGAGTCATCGGTAGTAAATGGTGAATGATTGAAGATTTATGTTTAGGCAAATGAATGATGGGACCAGGCTTACTAAAAATGATAGTTTTACGGCATTTTTGACGTAATGTGGTCAGTTTCGGGGTTTAAATATAGTGTATGTAATAATGGGTAGAGTAAGGATGATAATTGTTAGGGAGAGAGATGTTAAGAATATATGTGTTAATTGAGGGGTAGACATAGCTTTCACTTGGGCTTGCACCAAGAGTTTTTGGTTCCTAAGACCAATGGATGACTATTATCCTTTGAAAGCATTGAGTGATCTTTGGAGTCTAACCAAAGTAATAAGGATTAGCAGTCCTTGGTGCGCAAGCATCTCTCGGTTAAAAAGAAGAGTTTAACTTCTATTATTAGAATCACAATCTAATGTTTTGTTTAAACTATATTAACACCAGCATCAGCCTCAGATAAGTTCGGGCTTAATTATTAGGAGCATAATAGGGATGATGTGCAGGGTTAGTAGGAGGTGTTCTCGGGTGTGGGAAGGTTCTATAAGAATTATATCATTTGAGATAGGTCCTCGTTGAGAGGAGATGAAAAGATAAAGTGAGTAGCTAGCTGTGATAAGGGTTCCGGTGCCAGTTAGTAGAATAGTTCAGGCAGATCAGTTGAATATAGACGTTATAATTATTAGTTCTCCTATTAGGTTTGGTAAAGGGGGCAGGGCTATATTTGCTAGGCTTATAATAAGTCATCAGGCAGTTATTAGTGGTATAATAATTTGTATGCCTCGGGTCAGTAAGAGCGTTCGAGAGTGTGTGCGTTCATAGGCAATGTTAGCAAGGCAGAATAGGGCAGAGGAAGTTAGTCCGTGTGCGATTATTAGAATAATTGCCCCTGTAAAACCTCAAGGGGTTTGAATGAGAATGCCTGAGGCAATCAGTCCTATGTGGCTGATGGATGAATAGGCGATTAAAGATTTTATGTCGGATTGTCGTATGCAGATGGCTCCGGTTATAATAATACCTCATAGTGCTAGGATGATAAATGGGTAGGCTAGCGATTTTGTTATTGGTTCAAGTATAATGGTTATTCGGATTATTCCATATCCTCCTAGTTTTAGGAGGACTGCGGCAAGGATTATAGATCCGGCAATTGGGGCTTCTACATGGGCTTTGGGTAGTCATAGATGTACTCCATATAGAGGTATTTTTACTAGGAAAGCGATTAAGCAGGCTACCCATAAAAAGGTGTTAGCTCAGGTATCAGGGCAGATAATGGTGAGGTTCATTGAGGTAATTGATAATGAACCGGTCATGTTATAGAGATATAGGAGGGCGACTAGTAATGGGAGTGAGCCCGCTAGGGTGTAAAATAGGAAATAGGTTCCGGCGTTGAGGCGTTCTGCTTGATTGCCTCAACGCGTAATAATAATTAAGGTGGGGATTAGGGTGGCTTCAAATATGATATAGAATAAAATAATTTCTGTAGCGCTGAAGGCCATGATTAGAAGGATTTGTAGGGATACTAGTAGTGTAATATAGCTTCGTTGACGATTAATAGGCTCTGAGGAGATGTGATTTTGGCTGGCAAAAATCATAAGAGGTAGCAGTCAGCAAGTTAAAATAATTAATGGTGTGGAGATTATATCGGTGGCTATTATATAGCTAAGGTTTGATCAAGGGGTTGTTGAGTAACATTTAAATAATGTAAGGGATAGGGTAGCAATAACTAGACTGTGTGCTGTAGTGGCTGGCCATAGTCATTTAGGGGTTAATATTCAAATCGTTGGGAGTAGTATAATGGTTGGGATTAGTAGTTTTAGCATTGTAGAAGGTTTAGGTTTTTAAGTTGGTCGGATCCATGCGTACGGGAAGTGGCAACAAGTAAGCTTAGGCCGAGGCTAGCTTCGCATGCTGAGAAGGCAAGGAGAAAAAGAGGAGCGGAGGAGAATATTATGATTTTATTTTGGGAGCTCCATATTGCTAAGGCAATAAACAGAGATAGTATTATTGCTTCAAGACATAAGAGGGCAGAGAGTAAGTGGGTGCGATTAAAGGTTAAACCTGAAAGTCCGAGTATGAATGCAGCTGAGATAGTGAATAAGATGTGGGTCATAAAGTCTCTGTGGATTTGAGCCACAATCTATTGAGCCGAAATCAATAATCTTACGTTGGACTAGAGACTTATTCTGCTCATTCTAATCCGCCTTGAAGTCATTCATAAATCAGGCCGGCGGCCAGGAGTATAATAATAATAAATATCCATGTTAATGTGAGTGTAGGGTTTAAATGAATGCTTCACGGAAGCGGGAGTAGGAGGGCAACTTCTAAGTCAAATAAAAGAAATAAGATTGCAATAAGGAAGAATCGGATTGAAAATGGGAGGTAAGTAGATTCGTGGGGATCAAAACCACATTCATATGGTGATAATTTTTCTGAATCTGGGCTTGTTTGGGGGAGTCAGAATGCGATGGTAGATAGGGTAATTGAGATTGAAGAGGAGATTAAAATTATTGTTAAGATTAGATTCATTATCTTTCCTTGGAGTTTAACCAAGACTAAATGATTGGAAGTCATTTGTACTTTTTATACTAGGAAAATTAGGATCCTCATCAATAGATTGAGACATAAAGGAAGAGTCAGACTACATCTACAAAATGTCAGTATCATGCGGCGGCTTCAAAGCCGAAATGGTGGGAAGAGGTAAAATGGAATAGGATTTGTCGTAATAGACATACTGCTAGGAAGGTGGATCCTATAATTACGTGAAGTCCATGGAAGCCTGTGGCGACAAAGAATGTTGTTCCATAGATACCATCTGCAATGGTAAAAGGGGCTTCATAGTATTCTATTGTTTGAAGGGCGGTGAAGTATAACCCAAGCAGGATGGTTAGAGTAAGTGCTTGTGTGGCTTCAGTTCGTTTTCCTTCTATAAGGCTATGGTGGGCTCATGTAACGGTGACACCGGAGGCTAGAAGGACTGCTGTGTTTAAGAGAGGGACTTCGAATGGGTCTAGAGGTGAAATACCTGTTGGTGGTCAAATACCCCCTAGTTCTGGGGTAGGGGCCAAGCTTGAGTGGTAGAAGGCTCAGAAAAAGCCTAGAAAGAAGAATACTTCGGATGTAATAAATAAGATTATTCCATAGCGTAGGTTTTTTTGTACTGGAGGAGTATGATGTCCTTGAAATGTTCCTTCACGAATAATGTCTCGTCATCATTGGAGTATAGTAAGAATTATTAGTAGTAGGCCTATTGCCAGTAGGGTTACTGATTTAAAATGGAATCATACTGCAAGTCCTGAGGTTAGTAATAAAGCGGCAATTGCTCCTGTAAGGGGCCATGGGCTTGGATCAACTATGTGATATGCGTGTGCTTGATGGGCCATTAGACGTTTTCTTGTAAATAGAGGCTTAATAAAAGAACAAATACGTAAGCTTGAATTATTGCAACAGCAATTTCTAGAATAGTTAATAGAACTAGTATAATAAGTGTAATTGTGGCGATTGTTGGTATAATTGATAATATAATGAAGGTTGCTGTAGAGATCAGTTGGATTAATAAGTGTCCCGCAGTCAGGTTTGCTGTTAGTCGGACTCCAAGGGCGAGAGGACGGATAAGTAGGCTAATTGTTTCAATGATAATTAAAATGGGAATTAGAAGAGTTGGTGTGCCTTCTGGGAGGAGGTGGGCTAAAGAATGTGTTGGCTGATTCCGCATTCCGATTAGAATGGTGGTCAGTCATAGTGGTACAGCTAGGGCTATATTCATTGATAGTTGGGAGGTCGGGGTAAATGTATACGGTAGAAGGCCTAAAAGGTTTAGGGTTATTAAGAATAGAAGGAGAGCAATTAAGACTGCGGCTCACTTATGTGCGGTTAAGTTTAGTGGTAATATAAGTTGATTAGTGGCTCGAGTAATAAGTCAGGATTGAATAGTAATTAGTCGATTATTTATTCATCGTTTGTACGGTGTTGGAAATAATATTCATGGTAGTAGGAGAGCAATAGCAATTAGTGGAATACCTAAGAAGGTTTGGCTGGCAAATTGATCAAATAAGCTTAGTATCATGGTCAGGGTCAGATTTTAATAAGGAGGCTTGAAGGGTTTTTAGTAAGGGGTACATTTGGGATTTTATGTATAATAATTTTATTAGGCAGAATAGTTAAGAAAATAGCTCATGTAAAAATTAAGATAGTAAATCAGGGGTCTGGATTGAGCTGTGGCATTCATTAAGGGTGGTTGGTGGTCACCTTCACTTAGCTTAAAAGGCTAATGCTATGCTCTATTAGCTTCTTAATGATGCTTCTGCTAGTATTGATGAAGATCATGATTCAAAATGTTTAACGGGTGCTGATTCAATTACAATTGGTATAAAGCTGTGGTTTGCTCCGCAGATTTCTGAGCACTGACCAAAAAAGATTCCCGGTCGGGTGGCAATAAATGTGGTTTGATTAAGTCGTCCTGGCACCGCATCTATTTTCAGGCCTAATGATGGTACGGCTCATGAATGTAGGACATCTTCAGCCGTAATAAGCATGCGTACGGGGGAGCTAGTGGGAACAATTATACGGTTATCTGTGTCAAGGAGGCGGAATTGTCCGGGTAGTAAGTCTTGTGTAGGAATTATGTATGAATCAAAATTTAATGTTTCATAGTCTGTGTATTCGTAGCTTCAATATCATTGATGTCCTGTGGCTTTAATGGTTATATGTGGATTGTTAATTTCATCCATGAGATATAGAATTCGGAGTGATGGTAAGGCAATAGCAACTAGTACTAAGGCCGGTATAACTGTTCAAATTATTTCAATTTCTTGGGCGTCGAGCAGGTGTTTGTTGGTCAGTTTTGTTGAGACTGTTGTTGTGATGATATAGAGTACGAGGGCACTAATTAGAAAAACAATTATAAGTGCATGGTCGTGGAAGTGTAGTAATTCTTCTATAATGGGGGAAGATGCGTCTTGTAATCCTAGTTGTGCTGGGTGGGCCATAGGTAAGATATATGGGGATTTAACCCATAATTTTGTCTTGACAAGGCAGTGTTATGATTTAACTAATATCTTATAAGAAAGTGGCAGAGTGGCTATGCAGTCGGCTTGAAATCGATTTAAGGGGGTTCAATTCCTTCCTTTCTCGGGTCTGGTGAGATTGGACGAATGCTGGTTCTTCATAAGTATGATATGGGGGAGGGCAGCCGTGTAATCATTCAACGTTAGTATAAGTTAATTCTATTTGGACTTCTCGTTTAGCTGTAAAGGCTTCTCAAAGGATAAATAAGAATATGATGACGGCTGTGAGAGAAATTATAGAACCAATAGAGGACAAAGAGTTTCACATGGTGTAGGCATCTGGGTAGTCCGAGTAACGTCGTGGTATTCCGGCTAATCCTAAGAAGTGTTGTGGGAAGAATGTTATATTTACTCCGATAAATATTAGTCCAAAGTGAATTTTAGTTCAGGTTGAATGAAGTGTATAGCCTGAAAATAGAGGAAATCAGTGAACGAAGCCGCCTATAATAGCAAAGACAGCCCCCATGGATAGAACGTAGTGGAAATGTGCAACTACGTAGTATGTATCGTGTAGCATAATATCTAGTGATGAGTTTGCTAAGATAATGCCGGTTAATCCTCCGACTGTAAATAAGAAAATGAAGCCAAGGGCTCACAATAAGGGAGTTTCTCATTTAATTGCACCTCCGTGTAATGTGGCAAGTCAGCTAAATACTTTAACTCCGGTGGGGATGGCAATGATTATTGTGGCTGATGTGAAGTAAGCTCGAGTATCTACGTCCATACCGACTGTAAACATGTGATGGGCTCATACAATAAATCCTAGTAGCCCAATTGCTATTATTGCTCATACTATTCCTATATAGCCAAAGGGTTCGTTTTTGCCTGAGTAATAGGCGACGATGTGGGAGATTATGCCGAATCCTGGAAGAATAAGAATATAGACCTCTGGGTGACCAAAGAATCAGAATAAGTGTTGATAGAGGATCGGGTCTCCCCCGCCTGCGGGGTCAAAGAAAGTAGTATTGAGGTTCCGGTCTGTAAGGAGCATTGTAATACCTGCGGCTAGTACTGGGAGGGATAATAGTAGGAGTACTGCGGTAACTAGGACTGATCACACAAATAGGGGGGTTTGATATTGTGAAGTAGATGGTGGTTTCATATTAACGATTGTAGTAATAAAGTTAATGGCTCCAAGAATTGAAGAAATACCGGCTAAATGGAGTGAGAAGATAGCTAAGTCAACTGATGCTCCTGCATGTGCCAGGTTTCCGGCTAGTGGGGGGTATACGGTTCATCCGGTCCCCACTCCGGCTTCTACCGCGGAGGAGGTAAGTAGAAGAAGAAGTGAGGGTGGAAGGAGTCAGAAGCTTATATTATTTATGCGAGGAAAGGCTATATCAGGGGCTCCAATTATTAGCGGTACAAGTCAGTTGCCAAATCCGCCGATTATAATTGGTATTACTATAAAGAAAATCATTACAAATGCATGAGCAGTGACGATTACATTATAAATCTGGTCATCTCCTATTAGAGCTCCAGGTTGACCAAGTTCTGCGCGAATTAATAAGCTTAATGCGGTTCCTACTATTCCGGCTCAGGCACCAAAGATTAGATAAAGAGTGCCAATATCTTTGTGGTTGGTTGAAAAGAGTCAGCGGGTGATGGTCATAGGTAAGATGGCTGAGCGTTTAAGCGGCAGGTTGTAGCTCTGTAAAGGAAGGTTTAACCCCTTCTCTTATCAAGCCCTGTAGTGTAGTTTCATGCAGGATTGCAAATCCTGAGACGTAGGCTTCTCCCTGCCGGGGCTTCCTCCCGCCTTTTAGAGTTTCGGCGGGAGGAAGCTTAGGTGGAAGCTTGCCGGTTTAAGCTTTTAGTTGTTAATTAAATGTATGTAGGATCGAGGCCTGCCCATCTAGTAGGGTTTTAGCTTAATTAAAGTGTTTGAGTTGCATTCATAAGATGTGGGATAAAGTCCTGCAAATCCTAATTACAAGAGTTAGAGGATTTTAACCTCTGTCTAAAGCTTTGAAGGCTTTTGGTTTTAGTTAATCTAAACTCCTAGAATAGAGAGATGATAGAGGGGGAAATAGGAAGCATAGTGATGGTTGTAATTATTATTACAGGTAGAATGAAGTTTGTTTTGGGTTTAATATTTCAGTTAAATATTTGTGCGTGTGTATTGGGTGTAATTGTTATGGTGAGGAAGTAGGATAGTCGAAGGTAGAAGTACAAGCTGAGAAGGGAGGATAGTGCAATTATTGTGGCGAGGAGGGTTAGGCCTTGATTGGCTAGTTCTTGTAGGATAAGTCATTTTGGTAAAAATCCAGATAGTGGTGGGAGGCCACCTAATGATAGGAGTGCAAGTATTGTGGTGGCAGATAGGGTAGGAAATTTGGATCAGTTTATAGCTAATGTACTAATTGAGGTGGAATTTATAGTATTAAAAGTTATAAATATTGTAGTTGTTATAATGATATAGATGACTAGGTTAATTATAGCCAAGGCGGGTATGAAGTGTATAATGGTAATAATTCATCCTAAGTGAGCAATAGATGAGTAAGCCATAATTTTTCGGATCTGGGTTTGATTTAGTCCACCCCAGCCGCCAATAATTGTGGAAGTTAGTCCTAAGATAGCTATTAGTTCTGGTATTAGATTGTAGGAGATTTGGTATAGGAGTGCTAATGGTGCGAGTTTTTGTCAGGTGACTAAGATTAATCCTGTATTTAATGTAATACCTTGTATTACTTCAGGTAGTCAAAAGTGTTTTGGAGCAATACCAAGTTTCATAGCAATTGCTAGTGTAGCAAGAGCAGAAAATGGTATAGATATGTCTTGGATTAATCACTGTCCGGATTGTCAAGCGTTGATTATGCTGGCAAATAGGAGTAGGGCTGTGGCTGCGGTTTGGGTGATGAAATATTTTGTTGCGGCTTTTACAGCTCGTGGGTGGTGGTGTCGGGCTATAAGTGGGATGATGGCAAGGGTGTTAATTTCTAAGCCTATTCATGCAAGAAGTCAGTTAGAGCTAGCGAAAGTTAATGTGGTGCCTAGGCCTAGGCTTATAATTATAATAAGTAGAATGTAGGGGCTCATTAGTAAGGGAAGGATTTTAACCAACATATTTGGGGTATGGGCCCGAAAGCTTGAATTAGCTGACCTTACTAGGAGGTGGTGTAATGGGAGCACTGAAAGTTTTGATCTTTCTGGTGGAGGTTCAAGTCCTTCTCTCCTAGGCACTAAGGGGGTTTGAACCCCTATTTTCTACTCTATCAAAGTAGTCCTTAACTTTCGGGCATAGGGCCTAAAATTGAGGTGGTAAAGCTGCTATGGAAATAGGCAAGGAGACATGTCAGAGAATTAGGGCAAGGGTGAGTGGAAGAAAGTTTTTTCATATAAGGTGTATTAGTTGATCATATCGGAATCGGGGATATGTGGCTCGTACTCAGAGGAATAGTAATGTTAAAATAACTGTTTTAATGGCTCAGTTTAGGTTAATGGTTAGAATATTGAATGATGGGCCAAGAAATAGAATTGCGGATAGGGCATTTATTAATAAAATGTTCATGTATTCAGCAAGAAAAAATGAGGCGAAAGGGCCTCCTGCATATTCAACATTAAATCCTGATACTAGTTCGGATTCTCCTTCTGCGAAATCAAATGGGGCGCGATTTGTTTCGGCTAGTGTAGAAATAAACCATATTGCGGCTAATGGTCAGGTTGGTAAAATTAGTCATACGGCTTCTTGTGTGGTGTTGAATGAGGTTAGAGTAAATGCTCCTGTAAATATAATAAGGGAGAGGATAATGAGTCCTAGGGTAATTTCATATGAAATTGTTTGTGCTACTGCTCGGAGTGCACCAATTAGGGCGTATTTGGAGTTTGAGGCTCAGCCGGAACCTAGAATGGAATAAACTGAAAGGCTAGATACTGCTAGAATGAAGAGAATAGCTAGGTTTAAATTTGTGAGTGCTAGGGGTATTGGAAGGGGGGTTCATAAGATAAGTGCTAGGGTAAGGGCTAAAGTAGGGGTCAGTAGGAATAGTGTTGGGGAGGAGGTTAATGGTTTTACTGGCTCTTTAATATACAGTTTTAATCCGTCTGCAATTGGTTGAAGAAGTCCGAAGTGGCCTGCAATATTTGGACCTTTTCGAAGTTGTATGTAGCCAATAATTTTTCGTTCAACTAAGGTAAGGAAGGTTATTGCTAAAAGAATGGGGATAATATATAAGAGTGGGTTGATGATTAATGTGATGAAAGTCATAGTTAAAGAGGGGAGTTGAACCCCTGGGGGTAAGGGCTTAGGCCTTATGCAATTGCCAGGCTCTGCCACTCTAACTAACCCTGTTCTTGGGTGGGGTGTATGTTCTTTATTATTTACTTGATTTGGTTTCAGTAAGTTAAAGAGAGGCATGTCTTGAATATAGGCCTCATTTATCCAATCCTTTCGTACTAGGATAAATAACTTCATAGATAGAAACTGACCTGGATTACTCCGGTCTGAACTCAGATCACGTAGGACTTTAATCGTTGAACAAACGAACCCTTAATAGCTGCTGCACCATCAGGATGTCCTGATCCAACATCGAGGTCGTAAACCTTTTCGTCGATTTGGGCTCTTGGAAAAGATTGCGCTGTTATCCCTGGGGTAACTTGGTTCGTTGATCAGATTAGTCTGGATCTTAGTGTCAGATATTCTGATGCGTCGAATTGTCATTCTTAGCTTATAAAGCTGTGCTTCAATCATCGCTGAGGATTGTTTGTTCTCAGTGGTCGCCCCAACCTAAGACTTTATGCCCATAATGCTGGGTTTATCTATACGGTATGGTGTAGTTAGGAGTCATTTGGGATTAGTCTAAAGCTCCACAGGGTCTTCTCGTCTTATGTTTTTATACCCGCTTCTGCACGGGTAGATCAGTTTAATTGACAGGAGAAAAGAGACAGTTGAGCCCTCGTGGGGCCATTCATACCAGTCCTCATTTAAAGGACAAGTGATTACGCTACCTTTGCACGGTCAGGATACCGCGGCCGTTAAACTTATGTCACTGGGCAGGCAGGACCTTCAATACATGGAAAGCTGAAGGCGATGTTTTTGGTAAACAGGCGGGGCTCGGGTTTGCCGAGTTCCTTTTTTCTCTTTTAGTCTTTCCTTTAGGCACTCTTGTGTAAGATTTACGATAGGATTAATAGGGTTTTCTTGTTTGTTATGAGCACTATTTGTCCCTCCGGTGGGTTCGTTTAATTGTTAGTGGTTTGTCCGTTCTAACTTACACTTGTGCGAGGAGAAAATCGTTTTTCTTATTACTAGTTCTAGCATAATTTCTTCTATTTAAATAGAGTAACTTGATAATTACAGGGGATTTAGAGGGTTCTATCCGGATATTAGGGTTTGTAAGTATTTAAGCTATAACGCTTTCTTTAAAGGTGGCTGCTTCCGGGCCCACTTGGATTTTGTCCTTTAGGATTATGATCTTTTTCCTCCTTATTGGGTTGTTTCCCAGTTCATAGGAGCTGTACCTCCTATGAATAACTCTCAAATATCCTTAAAATTTTTTAGGTAGAACTTGTGTATTTTTTAGAAATTTTTGAGGCCGAACTTTTATTCATTTCTCAAGTAACCAGCTATCACTAGGCTCGTTAGGCTTGTCACCACTACTTGGAAGTCTTCCCACTCTTTTGCCACAGAGACGGGTTGGTCCTTTTAACTGCTTCGAAGTAGCTCGTCTAGTTTCGGGGCATCAAACTGTAAATCATTTTGCTTGGGTTTGACTTGCTAGACCATGATGCAAAAGGTACGAGGTTTTATCTCTGCTATGTTGTGCTTTAACGATTTATTTCAATTCTTTTTCAGCTTTCCCTTGCGGTACTGTTTCTATAGCTCTGTAGGTCTCTTTCTATCACCTATACTAAAGTTGACAAATGTTTTGTTTTTATTTTTTGTGTGCTTATTTTAATATTTATTTGGTTGGATACATGGTCAGGCTAGCTATAATGCTCAAAATGATCTGAATTGCGCAGATTTCATCTCAGTGTAAGGGAGATACTTTTCTATTAAGCTACATTTTGATTGTTCCAAGCACACCTTCCGGTACGCTTACCATGTTACGACTTGCCTCCTCTTCTTGTTAATAGTATTTTATTAAAGGTGTGGATTGGTTTCGAGGAGAGTGACGGGCGGTGTGTGCGCGCTTCAGTGCCAAGCTTCAGTGGGGCACTCTACTCCCCGCTTACTGCTAAATCCTCCTTCAGACACAGGTTTCATAGTGTCGTTCGTGTGTTCTAATCTAGAAAATGTAGCCCATTTCTTCCCACATCATAAGCTACACCTTAACCTGACGTATTAAGTAATACTTATTGAGCCTACTTAGGGTCTTTCAAAAGGTAGGCTGGCGACGGCGGTATATAGGCTGGATGCAAGATGTGGTGAGGTTGAACGAGGATTATCGATTATAGAACAGGCTCCTCTAGGTGGTTCTGAAGCACCGCCAAGTCCTTTGGGTTTTAAGCTTGCGCTCGTAGTAACCTGGCGGGCGGCTTAGTATTTGTGCCGCCTTAGTTTAGTTCCAAGCATAGTGGGGTATCTAATCCCAGTTTGTGCCTTGGTTTTCGTGGATTCACATTTAATGAGATAACTTTCGTTAATGATTTTCATAAACTTGTTAGCGTATGACAGCTTTAAGGTATTTTGTTCTCAGTTTATAATTTATTGTTAACCACACCATACGCCGAATAACCATCATTTTGAGTCTCTCGTATAACCGCGGTGGCTGGCACGAGTTTTACCGGCTCTATTTAACTATAACTAGGTCTAGCTTTCGCTGATTGCCTAATGTTTATCACTGCTGAAATCCCGTGGGGGTGTGGTAAAGCAAGGCGTCTTGGGCCGTGAACACGAGCCTGATGCCAGCTCCTCGTCTTCTGCTAGGAAGATTAAGGGCATTTTCACCGGAGCGCGGATACTTGCATGTGTAAGTTTAGTTGAAAAATGATAGTAAGACCAGGACCAAATCTTTGTGCTTGTGGGACTTTTCTAGGGTCCATCTTAACATTTTCAGTGTTATGCTTTGAGGTTAAGCTACACTAGC